CGAGACATAAGCTGTCTTGGGAGTATTGCTTATTGAATTTGGTTTTTGAGTTAAAATTCTTAAATGTTTTTATGGGACGAGAAGACCCTATAGAGTTTGACATTTTTCTTATTCGTTTGTTGTTTGTTTTACGTTTTATTGAATGGGGATTTGTTTTGTTGGGGTGATAGGAGGAATACATTTAACTCCTCTTTGTTTTTGTATATTTATATATATATATTTGATCCATTTATTTTGATTATAAGATTAAATTACCTTAGGGATAACAGCGTTATCTCCCTTGAGAGTTCTTATTGGCGGGGAGGTTTGCGACCTCGATGTTGGATTAAGGTGAATTTTCGGTGCAGGAGCTGAAAGTGATTAGGTCTGTTCGACCTTTAAAATCTTACATGATCTGAGTTCAGACCGGCGTGAGCCAGGTTGGTTTCTATCTATAGAGTTGTTTTATACCTTAGTACGAGAGGACCGGGTATTTGAAATAATTTCAGTTATTACATTGGTTCTTGTTAATGTGGTACTATTTTGGCAGATAAGTGCATTGGATTTAGAATCTATTAATGTGAAATTGTTATTTTACAAGTAGTATATGCTTGATCTTTTTTTTCTTGTTGTTATTTTTTTGTTGTTAATAGTTTTTGTTATGGTTGGGGTGGCCTTTCTTACTTTGTTAGAGCGTAAGGTTTTGGGCTACGTTCATATTCGTAAGGGTCCTAGTAGGGTAGGATTTATTGGCATTCTTCAGCCTTTTAGAGACGCTATTAAGTTGTTTTCTAGGGAGCAGTATTTTCCTATTGTTTCTAATTATTTGATTTATTATTTTTCTCCTATTTTTGGATTTTTTCTTTCCTTGTTGGTTTGGTTGTTGGTTCCTTATTTGAGTGGGTTTATTTCGTTTGAGTTGGGTTTATTGTTTTTTTTGGCATGTACGAGATTAGGGGTGTATACTGTGATGATTGCTGGGTGGTCTTCTAATTCTGGTTATTCTTTGTTAGGAGGGCTTCGTGCTTTGGCTCAGACTATTTCCTATGAGGTAAGATTAGCTTTTATTTTGCTTTCCTTTGTTATCTTGGTTTGTAGTTATAATTTGGCTTATTTTTATTTTTTTCAGGTTTATTTGTGATTAATTTTTCTTTCTCTTCCTCTGTCATTTGTTTGATTTATTTCTTGTTTAGCTGAGACTAATCGTACGCCGTTTGATTTTGCTGAGGGGGAGTCTGAGCTTGTTTCGGGGTTTAATGTTGAGTATGGTAGTGGGGGGTTTGCCTTGATTTTCTTGGCGGAGTATGCTAGTATTCTTTTTATGAGATTATTGTTTTGTATTATTTTTTTGGGTAGTGATCTTTATTCTTTCTTTTTTTATGTTAGGCTTGCTTTTATCTCTTTTTTATTTATTTGGGTTCGTGGGACAGTGCCTCGGTTTCGTTATGATAAGTTGATGTATTTGGCTTGAAGGAGATTTTTGCCTCTTTCATTGAACTATCTTTTGTTTTTTATTGGTGTTAAGTGTTATGTGTTTTCTTTGTTGTAGTGTATTAATTTAAGTATACGCAAGTTAATAGAAGACTTGAACTTCTTTCATAATGTTTTCAAGACATTAGGCTTTGTCTGTAGCTTTTTAACTTTAATCTGTTATTTTGTCTCATAGTTTTGTTGTTATAGGGCTTATAACGTAGTATATGAAGTAAATTGTTGTTAAGATTTGTCCTGTTAGGATGTAAGGGTCCTCTACTGGTCGTGCCCCGATTCATGTTAATAGGATTACGGTGTTTGTTATTGTTCAGAATATGACTTGGTTGATTGGGTAAAATTGTATTCCTCGGAATTTGGACTTGTTTGTTGGTATGATGAATAAGATTGCGATTGATATTGCTAGTGCGATTACTCCTCCTAGCTTGCTGGGGATTGATCGTAGGATTGCGTATGCAAATAGGAAGTATCATTCTGGTTGAATGTGTACAGGTGTTACTAAGGGGTTTGCTGGTGTGAAGTTGTCTGGGTCTCTTAGGATGTATGGTTCTTTTAGAGTTAATACAGTTAGAATTATAAAGGTTAGAGCGAACCCGAATATATCCTTTACTGAGAAGTATGGGTGGAATGGGATTTTGTCTGTGTCTTTGTTTAGTCCTAAGGGGTTATTGGATCCTGTTTGGTGAAGAAATAGCAAGTGAATTAGTGCTATTGCTGCGATCACGAATGGTATTAGGAAATGTAGTGCAAAGAATCGTGTGAGGGTGGCGTTGTCTACTGCAAATCCCCCTCATACTCACTGTACCACCTCCTTTCCTACATAGGGGATTGCTGATAGGAGGTTTGTAATTACTGTTGCACCTCAGAATGATATTTGTCCTCAAGGTAGCACATATCCCAAAAATGCTGTTGCTATGGTTAGGAATAGGATTGCTACTCCTACGGATCAGGTGTGTATGAAGTTGTATGATCCGTAATATATGTTTCGTCCTGTATGTAGGAAAATGCAAACGAAGAATAGGGATGCCCCATTTGCGTGTATGGTTCGTAGTAGCCAACCATAGTTTACGTCTCGGCAGATGTGTCTTACTCTTCTAAAGGCGGCGTCAATATTAGGGCAGTAGTGCATGGCCAGGAATAGTCCGGTTACAATTTGTGCTACTAGGCAGACTCCTAGTAGTGAACCAAAGTTTCATCATCCTCTGATCGTTGAGGGGGATGGTAGGTCTACCAGGGCGTTGTTTGCAATTTTGAATAAGGGGTGTCTGTTTCGTGTGGGTTTATTCATTATCTTGTGTGTCGTAGAGGTCCCCTGGATACATTAATAATGTTTACGACTACAATTAGTGTTAATAGCATGTAGATTACTAGTATTGTTGTTATTATCCCTATTATTTGGTTATATATAACGGTTGTTGTAGTTGTGATTTCATTTTCTATTATTGTGTTGTGTATATTTATTTCCTTGTTGTTTGTTAGGGTTGGTATTATGTATGTTAAGATAGGCATTGTAATTGCAGTGGCTACTAGTATCTTATTTGATGGTGAGAATATTTCGTTTGATGCTAGTCTTGTTATGTATATAAATAGTACTAGTATCCCTCCAATTATGATTATGAATAGGATATATGAAAATCAGAAGCTTCTGTATATGGTTCCTCTGATTAGGCAGACTATAACTGTTTGTATTAGTAGTATCAGGCCTATGGCTATGGGGTGTTTCATTTGTGTGAATATTAATCTTGTTATTGTTCTTATTGATATGAATAGCTTTGTTATGTCAGGGGGTATTTTATTTAAAATGTTAGTTTTGGGGATTAATGAAATGGTATTTGCCTTTCCTCTGAAGTTTTAAAAGGTTGTTCCTTATTTTTGGTTTACAAGACCAATATTTTTATTAAATTATTAAAACTTAATGCCAATGTGATTATATTTTTTTTATTCCTATTTTTGTGGTATTTGGGCTTTTTCTTCTAGTCGTAAGCATTTATTGATTACTTTGTTGAGATTGGAGTTTGTTGTGTTGGTTCTTTATTTTTCTATTTATTTTTATTTGTGTAGGTTTAACTATAGTTTGTTTTTTGTTGTTTATTTTTTGGTTTTTTCTGTTTGTGAGGGCTCATTGGGTTTATCGATTTTGGTTTCTATAATTCGTAGTCATGGTAATGATTATTTTCAATCTTATAGCGTTCTTCAATGTTAAGGTTCCTTTGTTTTTTGATTTTTTTGATCCCTCTTTCTCTTTTCTCTGGGGCTTGGTGGTTGGTTTGTTCTATGATGTTTTTTGTTTCTTTTATTTTTTTGTTTTTTTTTCCTTATTTTTTTTGTTGAGGAGGATTAGGGTACATTTTTGGTTGTGACTTAATTTCTTATGGTCTTATTCTTCTTAGTCTGTGGATTTGTGTTCTTATAGTTTTGGCCAGAGAGTCTGTTTTTCGTTTAAGATATTTTTCTGGGTTTTTTCTTTTTGTTGTTATTGCTCTTACTATTTTGTTATATTGTACCTTTAGAAGAATCAGTCTACTTTCATTTTATATTTTTTTTGAAAGTAGACTGATTCCTACTTTATTTTTAATTTTGGGTTGGGGGTATCAACCTGAGCGTGTTCAGGCGGGGGTTTACTTGTTGTTTTATACATTACTGGCTTCTCTTCCCCTGTTGGTTGGTATTTTATTTATTTATAATTCTTTGGGTTCTTTGTGTTTGTTTTTATTGAGCGGGAGTGGGTACTTGGTTGGTAACTTATTTTATATTTGTATGGTGTTTGCCTTTTTAGTTAAGATACCTATGTTTTTGGTTCACTTATGGCTTCCTAGGGCTCATGTTGAGGCTCCAGTGTCTGGGTCTATGATTTTAGCTGGTGTTTTATTGAAGCTGGGGGGTTATGGTCTTCTTCGTGTCTTCCCTGTTTTGTTTAAATTTGGGTTTAAATTTGGTGTTGTTTGGGTTGCTTTAAGTTTGGTTGGGGGCCTTTTTGTTAGCTTATTTTGTATACGGCAAACTGATTTGAAGTCACTGATTGCTTACTCTTCTGTAGCTCATATGAGTATGGTTATTGGTGGTATTATGACTTTGAATTATTGGGGGGTTTGCAGTTCTTTTGCTTTAATGGTGGCACATGGTCTTTGTTCTTCTGGTCTTTTTTGTCTTTCTAATATTTCTTATGAGCGATTTAGTAGACGGAGTCTTTTGATTAACAGGGGTTTGATTAACCTGATGCCCAGAATGGCTATGTGGTGATTTTTGTTGAGATCTTGTAATATGGCGGCCCCACCTTCCTTAAATCTTTTAGGGGAGATTGGTTTGTTGAGTAGCTTAGTTTCTTGGTCTTGGTGTCTTATATTTATTTTGATTTTTTTGTCTTTTTTTAGTGCTGCTTATACCCTTTATTTGTATTCTTATAGTCAGCACGGGTCTATTTATTCCGGGGTTTATTCTTGTTCTTTAGGTTATGTTCGTGAGTTTTTGTTGTTGTTTTTGCATTGGTTTCCGTTAAATTTAATTATTTTAAAGGTGGACGCTACTATTTTTTGGGTTTAGTTAAATCTAAATAGTTTAAGAAGAAAATGTTGGTTTGTGGTGCCAATGATATAGTTGTATATTTTAGATTTATGTTTATGTCTATTTGTTTTGTTAGATTTGTTTTTTTATTTCTTTTAGGTTGGTCTTGTTGTGTCTTGGGTTCGTATTTTATTATAAATGATTTGGTTTATTTTATTGATTGGAATATTATTACGTTAAATGGAAGCTCTGTTATTATGACCTTCCTGTTTGATTGAATGTCTTTGTTGTTTATGGGGTTTGTGTTTATTATTTCTTCCTTGGTTATTCTTTATAGAGATGATTATATATTTGGTGACTTAAATATCATTCGGTTTATTTCATTGGTTTTGATATTTGTTGTTTCTATGATGTTTTTGATTATTAGTCCTAATGTTATTAGTATTTTGTTAGGCTGAGATGGTTTGGGTTTGGTTTCTTATTTGTTGGTAATTTATTATCAGAATGTGAGGTCTTATGGTGCGGGTATGTTGACTGTTTTATCTAATCGGATTGGTGATGTTGCTTTGTTGATAGCTATTGCTTGGATAATTAACTTTGGTAGCTGGAGTTTTATTTATTATTTGGAGTTTTTATCAAATTCTTTTGAGATAGAGCTGATTTCTTTTCTTGTTGTTTTGGCTGCCATAACTAGGAGTGCTCAGATCCCATTTTCTTCTTGGTTGCCTGCGGCAATGGCTGCTCCTACTCCTGTTTCTGCTTTAGTACACTCTTCTACTTTGGTTACTGCGGGAGTTTATCTACTTATCCGGTTTAGCCCCTCTTTTGGTTATTGGTTGAATGTCTTTTTGTTGTTAATTTCGGGGCTAACCATATTTATGGCGGGTCTTGGGGCTAATTTTGAGTTTGATTTGAAGAGGATTATTGCTTTATCTACTCTTAGACAGTTGGGGCTTATGATTATGACCATTTCTATTGGCCTTTCTGGCTTAGCTTTTTTTCATTTATTGACGCATGCGTTGTTTAAGGCTTTATTGTTCATGTGTGCTGGGGGTGTTATTCATTCTATGGGAGATTCTCAGGACATTCGTTTTATGGGTGGCATATCTGTTTATATGCCTTTTACTTCTTCTAGTTTAATGGTCTCTAATTTTGCTCTTTGTGGTATGCCCTTTTTGGCTGGGTTTTACTCTAAGGATTTTATTTTGGAGATGTTTTCTATGAGATACGTGAATATATTTGGTTTCTTTTTGTTGTTTGTTTCTACGGGTTTGACGGTTTGTTATTCTTTTCGTTTATTCTATTTTGTTTTGTGTGGTGATTTTAATTTTGTTTCTTCTTATTCTATGGTTGAGTCCAACTATAATATAATAGTTGGTATGGTTGGTTTGTTGATTATGTCTATTTTTGGTGGGGGCTCTCTTATGTGATTGATTTGCCCTACTCCTTCTATGATTTGTTTGCCTTACTATTTGAAGTTTCTTACTATGTTTGTAGTGTTTTTGGGTGGTTGATTAGGCTATGAGATCGCCGGGTTTGTTTTTGGTGATAGGTTGTTCTCTGCTTATTTGTATAATGTTTCTTCATTCTCTGGTTCGATGTGGTTTATGCCGTTTTTTTCTACTTATGGTGTTTCTTTTAGCCCCCTGGATGTGGGTTATAGGGCGACAAGGGTCTTTGATTCTGGTTGAATGGAGTTTTTTGGTGGTCAGGGTCTATATTGGGTTCTTTTTAATCTGGGTAAGGTTAACCAATGGTTTCAATATAATAATTTGAAGGTATTTTTAGGGTTTTTTGTTATGTGGGTTATTGTTTTGTTATTTGTTCTTGTTTTTTACTTGAATAGCTTATTTTTAGAGCGCGACACTGAAGATGTCGATGAGGTATTTATTGCCTTTAAGTGTTTATTTATAAAAGAGTATCTTTGTCTTTACAGTGAAAGTGTAATGTTTATTCTAAACTATATAAATGTAGAAGTGTAAACGGATTTTAACCGCTATAGTGATAAGTTAGCAGCATTCACTTTTTCTGTCACTTCCTTAACAGGAATTATTTATTCAATTTTATTATTAACAATAATATACCTCTATTTTGGTTTCAGTTAAAGTGGGAATTCAAAGCGGGGATAAGTATTTTATCTAAGATCAGGTCGAAACTGATTGCAACATTTGCTTCTCGCTTGTATTATGGGTTAAGGTGAGACTAACTACTATGGGGTAGTACTTTTTGAATGCAACTCAAATGTTATTATTAACTATAGTCCCCTTAGTTTCTTCATTCGAGGGAACCTTGATTTCATTCGTGGTATAGTCCAATAATTAGGATTAGCAGGAATACTGATCTGATGGTTATTCATGATTTTATATTTGATGTTAGTATAGTAATTGGTATTGGTAGTAGTAGGGCGATTTCTACATCAAAGATTATGAAAATTACTGCGATTAGGAAGAATCGGGATGAGAAGGGCAGCCGTGCGGAGTTTTTTGGGTCGAACCCACATTCAAATGGTGAGCTCTTTTCTCGGTCTTCATTAATTTTTTTTGAGATTAAGGTTGCTAAAATTATAATTGTTGCTGATAGGATGAGAGTTACTATAGCTGCCGTTGTAATTATTATTATTATTTATCTTGTTTTCACAAATTTCTTGATTGGAAGTCAAGTATACTTTCTTGTATTAGATAAATATTATTTTATCTTCCTCATCAGTAGATTGAGATGTATAAGAATAATCAGACTACGTCTACGAAGTGTCAGTATCATGCTGCTGCTTCGAACCCGAAGTGGTGGTTTGATGAGAAATGTAATGTTGTGTGTCGTAGTAGGCATGTGGTTAAAAAAGTTGTTCCGATAATTACGTGTAGTCCATGGAATCCCGTTGCTACAAAGAATGTTGATCCGTATGCTGAGTCTGCGATTGTGAAAGGTGCTTCAAGGTATTCATATGCTTGTAGTGCGGTGAAGTATAGCCCTAGTAGGACTGTGAAGAATAGTCCTTGGGTTGACTGAGTGGCGTTGTTTTCTAGTAGTCCGTGGTGTGCTCATGTTACAGTTACTCCTGATGCAAGTAGGATTGCTGTGTTTAGTAGGGGGATTTGTAGGGGGTTAAATGGTTGAATTCCTGTAGGGGGTCACGTTGAGCCTAGTTCAATTGTTGGGGAAAGTCTTGAGTGGAAGAATGCCCAAAAGAAAGATACGAAGAATAAGACTTCTGATACAATGAATAGGATTATTCCTCATCGTAGGCCCTTTGTTACTATTTTTGTGTGTAGGCCTTGGTATGTGCCTTCTCGGGTTACATCTCGTCATCATTGAATTATAGTTAAAATAGTAATGATTGCCCCGATTCCTAGTAGGCTGTCATCATATTGGTGGAATCATTTAATTAGACCTATTAGGGTTACTATTGCTCCGATAGCTCCTGTAAGGGGTCACGGTCTTTTGTTTACTATGTGGAAAGGGTGGTTTTCGTGTATTGACATTAGTTTACTTCTCTAGAGTATAAGGTTCTTAGGATTGCAAATACGTATGATTGGATAATTGCTACAGCGGCTTCTAGGATTAGTAGGAGGATTTGTGCAATAATTAATACAGTTAATAGGGTGTGTCTTATGGATGGACCATTATTTCCTAATAGTGTTAATAGTAGATGTCCTGCAATTATATTTGCAGTTAGTCGTACTGCTAGCGTTCCGGGTCGAATTAGGTTGCTAATTGTTTCGATAACAACCATAAATGGCATTAATATAGTTGGAGTGCCTTGTGGCACTAGGTGTTCAAATATGTGGTTGGTGTTTTTAATCCATCCGAATAGTATAAATCTTATTCATATCGGTAGGGCTAGGGTTAGTGTGAGCGTTAGGTGTCTTGTTCTGGTAAAGATATACGGGAATAATCCTAGGAAGTTATTCATTAGGATTATTAAAAATAAGGATGTTAGAATGAATGAGTTTCCTTTGTTTTCATTTCCCTTTCTTAAAATCGTTTTTATTTCCTGGTGTAGTTTGTTTATTAATAGGGTTACTATCATACTATTTCGTGATGGCACTAATCAAATTCTGGTTGGGATTAATAGGAGCCCAATAGTTGTTCTTGTTCAATTTAGCGGAAGGCTGTTAATTTCTGTTGTTGGGTCGAAAATTGAGAATAGGTTTCTTATCACTTTCAGCTTGTTTTGTAGGTGTTAATGGATTCCTTTGTTTTTCTTTGTTTGTTCGGGGATTGGGCGAAGTAGTTTATGATGTTAAATATTAAGAATGTTGTTAAGAATGTAATGTATAGTAGGGTTCATTCTATAGGTATTATTTGAGGTATAAAAGGATATCTTTACGATTATTTCAGTTTGACATTCTGATGTTATATAGTTAACTAATCCTTTGTCATCAGAGATATTTGCTGGGATATCATGAACTGGTTTAAGAGACCATTACTTGCTTTCAGTCATCTGATGATTCTCTTATCTTTGATACTCAGTTAATAAATTGGTTTGTTGATACTCTTTCGATTACGATTGGTATGAATCTATGATTTGCTCCGCAGATTTCTGAGCATTGTCCGTATAGGAGGCCTGGTCGGTTGATTGAGAATCTGATCTGATTAAGTCGTCCTGGGGTGGCGTCTGTTTTTACACCTAGGCTTGGTACTGTTCATGAGTGTAGTACATCTGCTGCTGTTACGATTATACGGACTGGTGAGTTTATTGGTAATACCACTCGGTTGTCTGTATCTAATAGACGAAATCTATTAATTGGTTGGTCTTCCTGTTGTACTATGTATGAGTCAAACTCGAGCTTTGTAAAGTCTGAATATTCATAGCTTCAGTATCACTGGTGTCCTACGGTTTTTAGGGTTATTACTGGGTAGTGGATTTCGTCCATTAAATATAGTAGTCGTAGGGATGGAATTGCAATGAATACCAGGATGATTGCAGGTGCAATCGTTCACAGTGTTTCGATTATTTGTCCCTCTAGAATAAATCGTCTGGTCTGTTTATTTTGGATAATTATGATTATTGTATAGAATACTGCTGTAATAATTATTAATATAATTATTAGTGCGTGATCGTGGAAGAAGATTAATTGTTCTATGACGGGTGATGCTCTGTCTTGTAGTGTTAGGTTTAATCATGTTGCCATTGTTTCTAATGAAAGTTTAAACTTTATTTATGGAGCTTAAATCCAATGCACTTATCTGCCACGTTAGAGGCTGTTTTGGTTAGAGTTTAGTTAGTAGTTAGGGAGATGGTTGGTAGTTCTGAGTATCTATGCTCCGCTGGTGGGAAGTTTTGTAATCATTCTACTGAATTTCTTGTGTGTGTGGGGAATAGGATTGGTCGGTTTGATGTAATTCTTTCTCATATGATGAACAGGAATATTATTACTCTTACGAATGAGATTGTTGATCCTATTGATGAGATGATATTTCATGTGGTATATGCGTCAGGGTAATCTGAGTATCGTCGTGGTATACCAGCTAGTCCTAGGAAGTGTTGAGGGAAGAATGTTAGGTTTACTCCTACGAATATAACAGTGAATTGGGCCTTTAATCATTTTGGGTTTATTGTGAGTCCGGTGAATAATGGGAATCATTGTACGAATCCTCCTATGATTGCAAATACTGCACCTATTGATAGCACATAATGGAAGTGTGCTACTACGTAGTAAGTATCGTGTAGTACGATGTCGATTGATGAGTTTGCTAGGACTACTCCTGTAAGACCTCCTATCGTGAATAGAAATACGAATCCTAGTGCTCATAAACAAGCTGCGCTATATGTTATTCGGGTTCCGTATATTGTTGCAAGTCATCTGAAGATTTTGATTCCTGTTGGTACTGCGATGATTATTGTTGCTGATGTAAAGTATGCCCGTGTATCAACGTCTATTCCTACTGTAAATATGTGATGGGCCCATACTACAAACCCTAGTAAACCAATTGCTAGTATGGCGAAGATTATTCCCAGGTTTCCAAACGCTTCCTTTTTCCCTCTTTCATGACAAATGATGTGGGAGACTATCCCAAATCCTGGTAGAATGAGAATGTAAACTTCAGGATGTCCGAAGAATCAAAATAAGTGTTGATACAAGATTGGATCACCCCCTCCTGCAGGATCGAAAAAGGATGTATTTAGATTACGATCTGTTAATAGTATTGTGATTGCTCCTGCTAGAACTGGCAAGGAGAGTAGAAGGAGTAGGGCAGTGATAGCAATTGATCATACAAATAGGGGAATTCGTTCAGGCTTTATGCTTTTTGGCTTTATGTTGATTGTCGTTGTAATAAAGTTTACTGCACCTAGGATAGATGAGACTCCGGCTAGGTGTAATGAGAAGATTGCTAGGTCTACAGATGCTCCTGCATGGGCAATCCCTCTTGCAAGAGGGGGATAAACAGTTCATCCTGTTCCTACACCGCTTTCTACCGTTCTACTAGTGAGTAGTAGGGTTAGGGACGGAGGGAGTAGCCAAAATCTTATGTTGTTTATTCGTGGGAATGCTATATCTGGTGCTCCCAGTATTAAAGGTACTAGCCAGTTTCCGAAGCCACCAATTATGATTGGCATGACTATGAAGAAAATTATAACAAAGGCGTGGGCTGTGACAATGACATTGTAGATTTGATCATCTCCAATTAGGGATCCCGGTTGTCCTAGTTCTGTTCGAATAAGCATTCTTAGGGAAGTTCCAACTATTCCTGATCAAGCTCCAAATACAAAATATAAAGTTCCAATATCTTTGTGATTAGTTGAGAAGAATCATCGGGTGAAGATTAGTGGGATGGCTGAGATTGATAAGTAGGCGATAGGCTGTAAATCTATTTAGGGGCGTTTACGTTGCTCTTCCACTATAAGTTCTTTTGGAGGCCTTGTATTCATTTTGTGATTGCAGAATGCAATTCTGCAGGGGTGAGTTAGGGCTTACCAAGGCCTAAAGGAAGCCCTTTATTTATAGCTTTGAAGGTTATTAGTTTGCTTTTAACTTAAGGCCTTCATTTAATTAATGTTGGTAATGACTGTACAGACTACCATTCCTGTTAGGGAGATTGACGATAAGACTACTGCTGTAATGTTTTTTGTAGTTTCGTTTTTGTGAGATTTTAGGTTTCATTTTGGCTCTGTGTTCAAAATTACGAATCTCGAGTAGGAGATTTTTAGGTAGTAGTACAAGGTGATTAGTGAGGTCACCACTACAATTGTTGCTAATGGGGCTAGGCTATTTGTGATTATGGCTTGAATGACGATTCATTTAGGTAGGAATCCTAGGAATGGGGGCAACCCTCCTAGGGAGAGCAGTGATGTAAATATTATGAATTTTATTAGTGTGGTTTCCTTGTTTGTTAGTATGATTTGGTTGATAAAGGATGTTCCGGATAGCTTGATGGCTGATACTACTGTTAGTGCTAGTGTTGAATAGATTGCGAAGTATACTATTCATAGGTTTTCACTTGTAGTTAATGCAATTAATATTCACCCTGTGTGGTTAATTGATGAATAGGTTAGGATCTTTCGTATTGAGGTTTGGTTTAACCCTCCAATTGATCCTACAATTGTTGACAGTAAAATGATTCTTAATGTAAAGGCGTTGATTTCAATCAGGTATGATATTAGTATCAACGGGGCTGCTTTTTGCACTGTTATTAGTAGTGCACAGTTTTCTCATCTTAATCCCTCTATTACTCCTGGGAATCATCAGTGGAGGGGGGCAGCTCCACTTTTTAACAGGAGAGGGGTGCAAATGATTATGGGGGTATATGTGCTTCTTTCAAATGTAAATAAGTCTTCTGTTAAGGTTTTTATTACTACTATAAAGAGTAGTGTTGCTGAGGCGAGGGCTTGTACAATAAAGTATTTTAGTGAGGCCTCTGTGTTGTACATATTTTTGACGTTGGATATAAGGGGGATAAATGATATCAGGTTGATTTCCAGGCCTATTCACGCTCCTAATCATGAATTGGAGGATACAGATACTAATACGCCCCCTACTAGGGTGGTTAGTAAAAGGATTTTGGTTGAGTTTCTGGGCATCAGAGAAGAGAGCTTTATACTCTATTTATGGGGTATGAACCCATTAGCTTGTTTTAGCTTACTTTTCTGTGTTGAGGGTTTATTTGTTATATCTTGGTGTATGGTGCACGGTAGCTTTTGATGCTTGATGGTAATAGTTTGATTCTGTTAGATGTAATGAAGGTAGTTTAGATTTATACTACATGTTTTATCCTATCACGATAGTCCTTTACTCAGGCTCATCATT